TTACGTATCTGTTACACAAAGGGTTGGAAACAAATTCCTTGTTTGACCGATTGGCACTTACGTATGTGTTAAACGGGGGGCTTGAAACCAATTCCGTATTTGGTAGACTTGCACGTGCCTATCTTGTGAAGAGGGGGCTTGAAACAAATTCCTTGTTTGACACAATTGCACGTGCATTTATGCATCTTTTGAAGAGAGGTCCTCAAACAAGGAATTTGTTTGAGAAAATGGCCCTTATGTATCTTCTGAAGAGGTGTGACGAAGCTGTTCATAAGGGCCTATCCGTGAGGGGTTTTGCAGATGTATTCGACCTTGCCCGAGTGGAAGGCGGCAACTTAATCGATCAAAATTTACAAAGAATTTCAAAAACTCCGATGGCTTGGCAAACGGCAAAAATTGCCGTTGCCTGCCGATCGATCGAGGCCTTCCACCAAGAAAACATGGACGACTTCAGATATACTGCGGAGCTTGGATATTGGACGGGTGCTCTCGAACGTTTACGACAACTCGAAAAAGAGGAAAATTCAGAGTCCGATTAAGAACACGGACTTGCAGAACTCTATTTATTATTTAATCGATATTTTAGTATAATAGAATATCGATTAAATAATAATAAGAGGTACAAATAGTAAATCGAGGTACACATTCTATGACAATTCTTAACTTTCCCTCTTTTTTGGTACCTTTAGTAGGCCTAGTATTTCCGGCAATCACAATGGCGTCTTTATTTCTTTATGTTCAAAAAAATAAGATTGTTTAGAACCGATGGGATAAAATCTCACTCGTTTGGTTTTAGACTTCTATAATAACGCCGGTATTAGTGAAAGATGGTATAAGCAGCTTCCGTCGAAAAACTCTTATATCTGCAGAACCACGATATATGGGTAAATGGAGTATGTGGCTATCTTTCTTTAGTGGGGTCGTACGAAGGATATGTTATTAGTTTAGATCTAATCAATTTAATGAATTATTCCTTAATGAATTACTCTTATTACTCTTAAAAGTTCCTATCAAACTAGTGCTAGTTGATGAGAGTTACTTCGGAAACAGAAAGACTAAAGTCAAATTCATTTGGGATATTCTCTCAATTCCAAGAAACTGAAACCAGATCAAGTATGAGTTGTCGATCAGAACATATATGGATAGAACCTATAACGGGATCTCGAAAAACAAGTAATTTCTGCTGGACTGTTATCCTTTTTTTAGGTTCATTAGGATTTTTGTTGGTTGGAACTTCCAGTTATCTTGGTAGAACTTGGATATCTTTATTTCCGTTTCAGCAAATTGTTTTTTTTCCACAAGGGATTGTGATGTCTTTCTATGGGATCGCGGGTCTTTTTATTAGCTCCTATTTATGGTGCACAATTTCTTGGAATGTAGGTAGTGGTTATGATCGATTCGATCGAAAAGAAGGAATCGTGTGTATCTTTCGTTGGGGATTTCCCGGAAAAAATCGGCGTATCTTTCTCCGATTCCTTATAAAAGATATTCAGTCCGTCCGAATAGAAGTTAAAGAGGGTCTTTATGCTCGTCGTGTCCTTTATATGGATATCCGAGGACAGGGAGCCCTTCCATTGACTCGTACTGATGAGAATTTGACTGCGTGGGAAATTGAACAAAAAGCTGCGAAATTGGCCTATTTCTTGCGTGTACCCATTGAAGTCTTTTGAGAACTGTGAGAAAATTTCTCGGCAGGAGGGGAAAAACTCACGAATCCTCTGTTTCTATCACGAATTTCTATAACATAACTAAACTGAGGTTTATTCCGAACATGGATTTGAGCTAAAGTAGGCGTATAAGGGAGAAGTAGAAAACAAAACGCTTTTTGTTTTGGGGTCTTTTATAGGTATGTAAATCTACACAATTCAATAATAACAAGAAGTAACAAATTGAAATAATAGATTTCTCGCATACTCAACCATTTAGAAAAAAACTTTCCCAGTTTCTATTTTCTATTTTAAGTCCAATATCTATAAATCAAAATAGAAAAATCCAGACTTGGTGAAATTGAAACTTTAGATTCAGATAGATCGTATGTAAAATTTTTTTTTCAATCGACACGCCTTAATTTATCTGTTTTTGTGCTCCTTACTGTCCAAACAATTGGATCCCTTATAACGATTAAGGATAACTAGCCAATTCCTGCTTTGGTTTGCTGCTCATTTTTGATCATCACAAGATTCTTCAGAAACTTCCCTTAATTATTCGCTCCCTGACTCCTAAGAGTCAGTGAAATTTTTCGAAATATTAGAGGGCCTCGAGTCGACGACTGAGAGGGTTCATTAACAATTCATAGATGAAAAAATGGCAAAAAAGAAAGCATTCACTCCTCTTTTATATCTTGCATCTATAGTCTTTTTGCCCCGGTCTCTTTCTCTCTTATTTAATAAAAGTCTAGAATCTTGGGTTACTAATTGGTGGAATACTGCGCAATCCGAAACTTTTTTGAACGAGATTGAAGAAAAGAGTATTCTCGAAAAATTCATAGAATTAGACGAACTTCTCCTCTTGGACGAAATGATCAAGGAATACGCGGAAACACCTCTCCAAAACCTTCGTATAGGAATCCAGAACGAAACAATCCAATTAATCAAGATGCACAACGAGGATCGTATTCATACGATTTTGTACTTATCGACAAATTTCATCTCTTTCCTTATTCTAAGTGGTTATTCTATTTTGGGTAATAAAGAACTTGGGATTCTTAACTCGTGGACTCAGGAATTCCTATATAACTTAAGTGACACAACAAAAGCGCTTTCTATTCTTTTATTAGCAGATTTATGTCTCGGATTTCATTCGACCCGTGGTTGGGAACTACTAATTAGCTCTGTCTACAAAGATTTTGGGTTTGTCCATAATGATCAAATTATATCTTGTCTTGTTTGTATTCTTCCAGTCATTCTCGATAGCATTTTTAAATATTGGGTTTTCTATTATTTAAATCGTCTATCTCCGTCACTTGTAGTGATTTATCATTCAATAAGTGAAAAATGATCTATGAATACGAAATTCATCGAATTCGAATGTTTTTTACTTTGTAGTTGTACATAAGGAAAGCATTGCAAATCGTCCTTACTTTTTCTATTTCGATGAACCCGGGGGATTGATCCTATAGATTATTCCCATAACAATATTCCAGTCAATAGCAAAATCGTGGATAGGAAACTCGATTAGTAACCTACTCAATTTATTGTAGAAATTTTCCGTATCACTGATTGGACTATGCAAACTAGAAATACTTTTTCTTGGCTAAAGGAACGGATTACTCGATCCATTTCCGTATCGCTCATGCTATATATGCTAACTCGGACATCTATTTCAAGTGCCTATCCCATTTTTGCCCAGCAGGGTTATGAAAATCCGCGCGAAGCGACCGGGCGTATTGTATGCGCCAATTGTCATTTGGCTAATAAGCCTGTGGATATTGAGGTTCCACAAGCGGTACTTCCCGATACTGTATTTGAGGCAGTTGTTCGAATTCCTTATGATATGCAACTGAAACAAGTTCTTGCTAATGGTAAAAAGGGCACTTTGAATGTCGGGGCTGTTCTTATTTTACCGGAGGGGTTTGAATTAGCCCCTCCCAATCGTATTTCCCCCGAGATGAAAGAAAAGGTAGGCAATCTGTCTTTTCAGAGCTATCGCCCCAATAAAAAAAATATTCTTGTCATAGGCCCTGTTCCCGGTCAGAACTATAGTGAAATCACCTTTCCTATTCTTTCTCCAGACCCCGCTACTAAGAAAGATAGTCACTTCTTAAAATATCCTATATATGTCGGCGGAAACAGGGGAAGAGGTCAGATTTATCCCGACGGGAGCAAGAGTAACAATACAGTTTATAATGCTACAGCAGCCGGTATAGTAAGTAAAATCATACGAAAAGAAAAGGGGGGATACGAAGTAACCATAACGGATGCATCGGATGGACGTCTAGTGGTTGATATTATCCCCCCAGGGCCGGAACTTCTCGTTTCAGAAGGCGAATCTATCAAATTGGATCAACCGTTGACGAGTAACCCTAATGTGGGCGGATTTGGTCAAGGAGATGCAGAAATTGTACTTCAAGATCTATTCCGTGTCCGAGGTCTTTTGCTCTTCTTCGCCGCTGTTATTTTGGCACAAATCTTTTTGGTTCTTAAAAAGAAGCAGTTCGAGAAGGTTCAATTGTCCGAAATGAATTTCTAGACGCGCGAATTTTTCAACATCAAGTTCGTAAAAAGACTCAAACTCATTTTATCCCTTAGCGATGAAAAAAATGAAATGCTAAAAAGACCTTAGCTTGTTTATCCTTTTTCTATGAGATGACAGGAAGTCCTTCTACCGCATTCCTAATCCTAGTATGTAGATTGTGAAGAAGACTGTTTGACTTGACCCCGCCTTTCTTGGTTTTTTTATCCAAATTGGGGCGGTGCGACTATCTTACTATTCGAAGATTTAAATGTCCGAAAATACATCAATACATAAGTAAGCGAGAAATTGCAGGGAAAATGAGGGGAACAAATAATTCTAGGAGAGGTTCTTCGTCTTTCTAGTCTTCGACACAAGAAAAGGAAGTTTCTACACCCCTTTCTTGTGTCGAAATAAGACGGATTCGTGATTCTGTTCGTCAAAGATTTCCAGTCTTAGTTTCTATTTTTCGAGGTGTACCAAAACTTTTTTTTAGATTTCTATTTATTGCGTCTCTACTTAATTCTATAATTTTCTATAATTTCTAATCGAATCAAGTGGTGGACCAAGAAAAAAGAGGGGTGAATTTTTTGAGTAAATAGAACTTCTTCAATGAACTTCGAATAAATGACTTGGGATGAGATACTCTAAACAATAGAATAAAGGTTGATTCGTATAGAAAGAATTTGATGAAATAGAATCGATCGAATCTATAGAAATATATAGATTATTTTTTCCATGGAATGGAGCGCTTCCGTCTTTCTTCTCACTTTATTGAAAAGTATTGATAGATACTATCGAGCAAGAGGTGTTCTAAATCAATCGCCGAA